TAACTTATCGACTCCCCGAACAGTACTATAAGAATCAGTACTGAACATTCCTCCTGTAATAGTACAAGCTCCCATAGCAATGACATATTTTGGTTCAGGCATTTGTTCATATAATCGTACTAAAGACGGAGCCATTTTCATTGTTACTGTACCGGCTGTTAAAATTAGGTCTGCTTGCCTAGGGCTCGATCTTGGTACTAATCCATAACGATCAAAGTCGAATCGCGAGCCTATTAATGAAGCAAATTCAATGAAACAACAACTGGTACCATAGAGAAGAGGCCATAAACTGGAGAGTCTTGACCAATTCGAAAGATCATTTAATGTAGTTGAAATAACTGAATTCGGGGTTGTTTGGTCAAGTAACGGAAAATCAATCAAATTCATAACTGTCTCAATATAACCTTTTCCTTCCTTTTTCTTTTTTTTGTTGTCTGAATATTCAGTTAAGACCATTCTAATGCTCCTTTTCGCCATGCATAAACTGAACCAACAATTGGGATAAGCACGAAAATGAAAGCTTCTATAAATACGGATACACCCAATACATCAAAACTCATCGCCCATGGATAAAGAAAGACCGTTTCAACATCAAAAACAACAAAAACTAGAGCAAACATGTAATAGCGGATTCGGAATTGTAACCAAGCGTCTCCCATGGGTTCTATACCTGATTCATAACTAGAGAGCTTCTCTGGTCCTTCACTAATTGGGGCTAAAACTCCGGAAATTACAAATGCCAAAATAGGAATAGCACCCGATATTATTAGAAATGCCCAGAAAATATCATATTCGTGAAGCAGAAACATAAATGGACTCCTATTAATGTGGAATAGGTTGAATTATTCGATTTTAATTTCAATTGTAAATTCATCCAGAACTTCTTAAAGGAAAAGGGAATTTTTTTGATCAAATAAAACTACATAGTTTAGAGTTTGTTTGCCATGGTGCATGCCTTGTTTAAAGATTTATACAATGGAACCCCACTTACCATTTTTTTTGATTCCATTTAGATATGGTATCGATATAGGATGCTCCTACCCAAAGAAAACTCTCTTCCTTTATCTCGGTTTCTCTTTTTAAAAAGTAATTCAATTAAATACAAAAAAATAGTATAATTAGAATACTAATAAATAAGACTAATTATAGCGTAAGAAATCGTATTAGTATAACTATATTTTTCTAGTTCATTTTATATTATAAAAATACAAATATAAAATGAATTAATTAAATTCTTAATCCATTTCCACTTTTTTTTTCGTTTTGATTGAAAAAAAAAGTGGAATGTGTTAGGGCTATACGGACTCGAACCGTAGACCTTCTCGGTAAAACAGATCAAACTAATTATTATCGAAATGATTCGAACTGTTTCAAAGACCCAACATGCATTTTCTTGCATTGGGCTCTTTCATCAACTGATTGATATAAAGATCAGTTAGTCCACCATATTTTTTCTTTTTTACAGGAAGATAATAAGATGGCTCCATGTGTTCTGTGATTCATGATTTGTATTCTGATCTAGGAACAATACCAAAGTGTTTCAAAGAGGGGTTACCTTGACTTAGGTCTGCCTCCGGCCTAGATTAACCTAAGTTAAATGGAATCTCTATCGCTCCGCTACAAGAGTCAAATATGAGACTTCATACACCTTAAAGTTCATAGGATAAAAAGAGGTTCTTTTGAGTCCCTTATACTCATTATGCCTAGCATTGAATGGGCTGGTATTTACCTTATCAATTAGCAAATCAATGGCAGGTTCTATTTCATTTGGCACCTGAATTCGCACTCGAATCGGACCAAATCAAATATTTGTCAGGCTATTGTTCTCTTGTTCCTTCGAATCTATGGAGTAAGACATCGATTTCTCAATAAGATCAATTATGTTCATTGCATAATGGGCCCCTTTGAAAAGCATTGGCGCACGTGTAAACGAGGTGCTCTACCTAACTGAGCTATAGCCCTTGTTATAGACATCTTAACATATAGAGAATTTCTTGTCAAGATCGGATCCCACATGAGAGTTCTTTAATCCGCTTACTGTTAATGGATTGGTATTGCTTAGAAAAAATATTCCACCTATAATCCCCGAGGCGATGGGTCCTTTTTTTGTGATGATGAATAACCTACTTAACTCAGTGGTTAGAGTATTGCTTTCATACGGCGGAAGTCATTGGTTCAAATCCAATAGTAGGTAGAACTTATTAGATACCATCAACTCTGGTATCTAATAAGTTTTTCTAGCCATCTTCTTTTTTTGTTGTATCATCTAGAATTGATTGTATTCAATTGGCGGAATCAAAATGTGGTGTATAATAAAGAACCTCTAAAGAACTTCTTTTTCTTATTTTTATGTGTGTGTTTTTTTTTACTAGTAGGAAATAACATTAACAGCCTCTACTCGTGTCCTAGCTCGTCTGAGAGCTAGATTCGCCTCAATTGCTTGTCTCTTTCCCTGAGCTCTACTCAAGTTAGCTTCGGCTATTTCAAGAGCTTGTTGAGCCTCTTGCGGATCAATGTCAGTACTCATCTCTGCATCATTCCCTAAAATGGTGATCTCATTATTACTTATTCTAGCGAAACCACCCATCAAGGCTACCGTTAACCATTGGTCGTTGAGACATATTCTCAAAAGACCTATATCTACCGCTGTGGCAATAGGGGCGTGGTTTGGTAATACGCCAATTTGTCCACTATTAGTAGATAAAATGATTTCTTTCACTTCTGAATCCAAAATCATTCGATTAGGGGTCAGTACACAAAGATTTAAGGTCATTTCTTCAATTTGCTCTCCCCTTCTAAGTTCATAGCTTTCGCGGTAGCTTCGTCGATGTTACCTACCAAATAAAAGGCCTGCTCGGGAAGACTGTCTAATTCCCCAGAAAGGATCAATCGAAACCCCCTAATTGTTTCGGCGAGACCAACATATTTCCCTGGAGAACCAGTAAAGACTTCTGCCACGAAGAAGGGTTGTGATAAGAAGCGTTCAATTTTTCGTGCTCTTGCTACAGTTAAACGATCTTCTTCGGATAATTCGTCCAACCCCAGGATAGCTATAATGTCCTGAAGTTCTTTGTAACGTTGTAAAGTTTCCTTAACTCTTTGCGCAGTTTCATAATGTTCCTCGCCAACGATCCGAGGTTGTAACATAGTTGACGTTGAATCTAAAGGATCGACTGCTGGATAAATACCTTTGGCAGCTAATCCTCTTGATAGTACGGTAGTAGCATCTAAATGTGCAAATGTCGTGGCAGGAGCAGGGTCGGTCAAATCATCTGCAGGTACATAAACTGCTTGGATCGAAGTTATAGACCCTTCTTTGGTGGAAGTAATTCTTTCTTGTAAAGTACCCATTTCGGTACTAAGGGTGGGTTGATAACCCACTGCAGAAGGCATTCTCCCTAATAAGGCAGATACTTCTGATCCCGCTTGAACGAAACGAAAGATATTGTCGATGAATAAAAGCACATCTTGTTCATTAATATCCCGGAAATATTCTGCCATGGTTAGTGCAGTCAAACCTACTCTCATACGAGCTCCTGGCGGTTCATTCATTTGACCATAGACTAGAGCTACTTTCGATTCTGCAATATTTTTTTCATTAATTACCCCAGATTCTTTCATTTCCATGTAGAGATCATTTCCTTCACGAGTACGTTCACCTACTCCACCAAATACGGATACGCCTCCATGAGCTTTGGCAATGTTGTTGATCAATTCCATGATAAGTACTGTTTTACCCACGCCGGCTCCCCCAAATAGTCCAATTTTTCCTCCACGTCGATACGGAGCTAAAAGATCCACCACTTTAATCCCTGTTTCAAAGATTGATAATTTCGTATCTAACTGTATAAAAGCAGGCGCAGATCTATGAATAGGCGATGTTGTACGAGTATCTACAGGACCTAAATTATCAACAGGCTCTCCAAGAACATTGAAAATTCGTCCGAGAGTAGCTCCGCCGACTGGAACACTTAGAGCAGCTCCTGTATCAATCACTTCCATTCCTCTCGTCAGACCATCTGTAGCACTCATAGCTACAGCTCTAACTCGATTATTTCCTAATAATTGTTGTACCTCACAAGTTACATTAATTTGCTGACCGGCAGTATCTCGACCTTTAACTACCAAAGCGTTATAAATATTAGGCATCTTGCCCCGGGGGAAAACAACATCCAGTACTGGGCCAATAATTTGAGTGATACGCCCTAGGTTTTTTTCTTCAAGTGTGGAAACCGTAGAACCAGAAGGATTCGGATTGATTTTCATAATATAATAAAGTGAAATATGTCGAAATTTTTTTGATTGAAAAACTATGGTACATAGTACCGAATTGCAAATAAATGTCTGTTAGCAGCTTGATTAATTAATTCAATACGAACTAAATGGGAATTAGCACTCGATTTAGTTGGTACCACCCAACCGAATAAAATTCAATCGTTTACTCATTAAATTGAAATGAGTAAATTTTCAAGTTCAATCTATTCTTTTTTCAAAAGATTAAGTAGATGAATAAGAATTGTGAGTAAGTGAAGTGTGTTTCATTTCTCTATCATTATATTATACAAAATACCATCTATACTCGATTAGATGAAATCTATGAAATTCTAACTCGTGATTCATTATTACGATCTCATTGACTGTTGTTCCTTATTTTCTTTTCTATATATCTATATATAGTTTAGTTAGTGTCTATTTTTGTTTTATTCCCTTTCTCTTTCATGGATGAATTATCCCTATTTTCACATCTAGGATTTACATATACAACACATATCACTGTCAAGGGGGAATTTTTCTTAGTATTTTTCTTTTTAGATTCAAAATAGAAAGTGTCCAAATTCAATTATAAACTTGAAAAACAAAGATTGGGTTGCGCCATATATATCAAAGAGTATACAATAATGATGTATTTGGTGAATCAAATGCATGGTCTAATAAGGAACTTAATTCATTGATAATATTAGTTGAATATTTTTTGAAAGATTTTTGTCAAAGTTTTCATT